CATTTCATCCGGGAAAAGCCATCTCTTTCTCAACAATGTCTTTGTCATTTGATCCAATAGCGTTCCGTTAGATAGGAACAGATTTGATAAATACTGATAACTCTCGGATAGAGTATTAGAACGGAAAGATCCATTAGATAATGAACTATTGGTTCTAAACCATCTCTGGCGATGAATCAACAATTCGAAGTGCTTTTCTTGCGTATTCTTGATGAACCAGCGTTTATATATAGATGTAGGAGGATTTGTTTGGGAAGCAATAAGCCCCTTTGACATCTCTTCATCTGCAAAGAATTCTCGACGTGAAAACACAGAGACAGAGGGCTGATCTTTGAATAGGGAAAAGAATGGATCCGCAGGGTCCCAAATGAATTGGCTTGTTCGAAAAAAGCCTTGTTCTTTGGAAGATCTATCTCGTGTCTGGCACTGCATGGTTCCACTCTGCAAGAACTCCGAATCATTCTCTTGAAGCTCATCCTCTTTATGATAAATGATCCATTTGCCCCGAAATGACCCAGTCCAATAGGGAAATCCCAATTCAGTGGGCCTTTCGATACAATCAAATAGATTGCCACAAGGGCGCCATATTCTAGGAGCCCAAACTATGTGATTGAATAAATCCTCCTCTATCTGTTGCGGATCGAGGGCCCCTTCCCCTTCTTCAAACTCCGATTCGTATTTTTCATATAGAAATCTCTGATCAACGATAGAACAAGATCCATTTTGCATCATATCTAACTGATTCCTTGGTTCGGACCGAAGAAGTAATGTTACTCGATTATTATCAAACTGACTGCAATATTTTTCTGTCCGTGAGGATCCCGCCAGAGCCAGAGCGCCTTCTACTTCTAATAGTAATAATAGTAATAGGCCATGAACTAGATCAGAATCATTCTCAACGAATCCATAAGAAGTGATCCAATTTTTTTCATCGTGTCTGGATGAAGACCAAAGATCTTGAGCGACCGATCCGGCAGAACAACTCAAAAGATAAAGAAGTATCGTTAATTTCTTCATGCTCGTTCCAAGTTCGAAGTACCATTTGTACAAATAAGAATCCCCTCCCTTACATGATTTCTTCTTCATATAGATAGATATAGGATCTATGGGGCAATTACTTAGAAGTACATTTTGTGTAACAGCCCTTCCTATCTGATAGAAAAGGATCCCATGATCCTGAACCGATCTTATCTGGGATCGAAAATCCCAAGTTTTTCTATGAAGAGCTGATCTAATTGTATTAGTTTCTATAATGAATTTCTTCTGTGTAATACTAATCGATAGGGCCTCATTAATAAGTGCTACAAGATCTCGCGCATTGGAACCCATGGTTATGGACCCGAATCCGTTAGTATGGAACATCTTCTTTTCCAAGTGAAATCCCCTAGTATATGAAAGAATGAAAAAGTGCTTTCGTTGTTGTGGAAGAAGAAGCCTTCGTATCTTAATGCATGTATTTAATTTATTCGGAGCTATTAGAGCGGGATCCACTTTTTGGGGAATATGAGTCGAAGCAATAACAAGAATCTTTCCAGTGGAACATCTTTCACAATCCCTGGAGAGATAGTTCTCTAATAGACCGAGGGATAAGTAATTCGACTCATTCACATGCAGATCATGAATGTTTGGAATCCATATTATGCAAGGAGACATTGCTTTTGCTAATTCGAATTGAAGGGTGATATCAAATCGGTCTATTTTCGGCGTCATATACATAGTTAGCACATTCGTCATAGTTAGCAGCTCCGTATCAATATCAAGGTCATCATCAATATCGTCACTATCATCAATATCGATATCGTCACTATCATCAATATCGATATCATCAATAAGATAACCCTTAGGCTTGTCATCCAGGAACTTGTTCGGAAATACCGTAATGAAAGGAACATAGGAGTTTGTCGCTAGGTATTTGACCAAACAGGATCGTCCAGTTCCTATAGAACCTATCACTAAAATACCTCTAGAAGGGGATAGGGCTAAGCGGAGCGAAAAGGGTTTTCCATGAGGAGATGGGGAATGAAAACTATTAGCCCCACACGAGGTTTGTGAATAAGTGATTGTCTGATAATGAGCAAGGAATATCCGTCTTTCTGCTAAACAGGATCTATTGAACTCATAATTCATTAGATCCTTTTTATGAATGTCAACTAAGTATCGTAAGGAAATTGATCCCGGTTGTTCAATCATTTGATAACCAGAGTCATTCTTTGATAAATGATCACTATGAGTCAGACTCAATAGAATTTGATCAATCCTTTTTTCTGTCGTTAAGGTGGAGAACTGAACCAAGAATTCTCTTTCTTCATCATCAATCGAATCACTGTTCGCGACCCAGAATTCTATTTTCTCATCAATCCAATCACCGTTCACGTTTTTTCTTTTTCTTATCAATGAATAGATCTCTTTACTTGTACGACTTAGATGTCTCGTATTTCTCGAAAAAATGATTCGATTGATGGGATTTGGTATGATACTTACAAGATCGATGAGATTGATC